ATACCCCTTTATCAACGAAAAATAGACACTATGTAACTTTATTGCATTGGAATACCTCCCCTTTTCGGTGGATTCTTTCGGAGAAAGGATTAATATTTGTTCTATTCCATTAATAATAAGGGAAGAATTCGGCTCAGAAGAAAAAAGAGAAGCAGATCTATTCTATACCCGATAAGTATCAATACGCAATGGGGGTTGATCCTATTTTTTATGAATGAATGCATCCCTATTTGTTCATCATTCAACGGCCCTATTCGTAAGAATTCTCTTTCATTCATTCTGTCTTTCTTTATTTTATGGCCTTATTCTATCTATGTATAAAATATGATAAAGGCCAATATTATTAAGACCATTATTACGCTTCCACATCAAAGTGAAATAGAGTATTTAATTCTTTTTCTTTCCTTTAATGCCTATTGGTGTTCCAAGAGTTCCTTTTCAAAGTCTGGGGGAGGGAAATGCAGGTTGGATTGACATATAGTGCGACTTGTCAAATATATTGGGTCATATGGGATTCCCCCGTTCTCTCGCCCGATCGAGATATCCTCTGTTTCGCCCCAAAAAGATTGATTGAATTATCAAAAATTTGTAGCGTGAAGTGGAATGAAGTGCAATTAGGGATCCATTTCATTTTTTTTGGGGGTATCCAGATTAATATTTTCAATTAGAATGATTTATGGTTGGCTTGGTTGGTTTATGGTTGGCTTGGTTGGACCGATAAAATGAAGTATCCAGGCTCCGTTTAGAAAAAAACCCAATTGGTAATATATTTATGATTACCACCTATATCATAATCATAAAATTTTTTTTTTTAACTATTTTTCTTTTCTTTTCTTTAAAAATTAAATTCTAAATATATATAAATTATAAATATTCTAAATATATATAAATAAGAGTGATTTCAAACTGTTAATCAATCGAATAATATGAGAAATATGTTGAATATTTGGCGGAAAACCTGAAAGAAAAAGGCATTAAATTAAAATAAAAAAGTAAATGAAATCATAGCAAAAAGACGTGGTATTGGGTCATTTGTCCTATATGCGCAAATCAAAATCGGACAGATCTTTACTCGGAGTAGAGCATAAACCTAAAAAAATTGAATAAAAAATTGACGAAACCCATTCAGGAACAAGAAAATGACATCGTGATTTGGATTGAATCCCAATGAAAAAAAAAATAGATCAATGAAAAGTTTGTGCGCTAAGTTTAGCGAATTTTTTCTATATTATAGGAAAACGGGCCAAAACTCATCTTTCTTTTCTTTCTTTAATTTAAATTTCATTTTATTTTAAAAATGTAAGAAAAAGCCCCTTCATTAGAAATTAGAAGTTAGAACCCACTAGAAAAAACGAAGGATGGCTGGAATCTACACATTGATTTTTTTCGCAATTTTTGTTGAACCGTATGCATCAAAAGGTGCCTGTACGGCTACTAAGGGATACAATTTTATCCTAATCAACCGACTTTATCGAGACAGAATATTTTTTTTAGGCCAAGAGGTTGATAGCGAGATCTCGAATCAACTTATTGCTCTTATGGTATATCTCACTATAGAGAATGATACCCAAGAGATGGTTTTCCTTATAAACTCTCCTGGCGGATGGGTAATACCCGGAATAGCTCTTTATGATGCTATGCAATTTGTGAAACCAGATGTGCATACAATATGCATAGGATTGGCCGCTTCAATGGGATCTTTTCTCCTGGTCGGAGGAACAATTACCAAACGTATAGCATTCCCTCACGCTCGGCGCCAATGAGTTTTTTTTATTTGATTTGATGGAAAGAAAAAAGAAGACTATGCCTTCGCCATATGAAATATGAATTAGCAAGTAATAATAGCATGGCACTTCGAATTCGATATGAAATCCTTTTTTCTTTCTTTTTTTTTTCAAAATAAAATATTAGATTATGTATCGAAAGAGTAGTATGAGAGAAAGGGCATTTCAAATTTTATCTTAGCTGTCGTGGGCCAATCTCAGCGTCACAAACGTTTTTTTCTTTTCACACCAGAGGCTATTAACAATATTTATGTTAGAAAAGAGTACGAAAAAAAAAAAGAAACTTTGGGATTGCTGAATCACAGACGAAATAAATATATAAAGCAACGGGGCCATCATAGTATTTTTTAACTTGTCCGAAAAAAAAAAAGAAGGGTGGTAATTGGATTATTTATTGATCTGGGTCTAATAGACTCTATATTTTCTCTTTTTTCGATGAAAGAAAAGAAAAAAGAGAATTCCATTGTAAAGCCGTATGCAATGCGCAAAAATGCCTGTACGGTTGGTCAATTCTATCTTTTTTTTCTTATTATTCTTTAGCTATTCTTCTCGCCTCATTATGTGAGTTAGAAGAACCTTTTATTATGTTATATCATCAGGGTAATGATCCATCAACCTGCTAGTTATTTTTTTGATTCACAAGCGGCAGAATTTATCCTGGAAGCGGAAGAACTACTGAACCTTCGCGAAAGCATCACAAGGGTTTATGTACAAAGAACGGGCAAGCCCTTCTGGGTTGTATCCGAAGACATGGAAAGAGATGTTTTTATGTCAGCAACAGAAGCCCAAGCTTATGGAATTGTGGATATTGTAACGGTTAAATAACAAATAGCAATAGCAACGATTTAACACCAATCCACAATTTAATTAAGATTGATTTAATCCCTCTTATTCCTTTCCTTCTTAACTTTTAACTTAAGGGGTTACTATTTTATTAATCTATTAAATAGAAAATAGAAAAAAAAAAGAAGTAATTCAGAATCATCTGGTTAGGATCGATCTAAACCAGTCTATTATGTATATGATTCAGCATGCCAACTATTAAACAACTTATTAGAAATGCAAGACAGCCAATTAGAAATGTCACGAAATCCCCTGCTCTTGGGGGATGTCCTCAGCGCCGAGGAACATGTACTAGGGTGTATGTGCGACTTGTTCAGATCATGGACTGAGAAAAAAGAAACAATTTTTTCAGTATCAACGATCAGTACCAGTGAATAGAATGGGGTTCTTCCGTTCACTATCTAAAAAAGATAGATCTACCATATCCTTCTATTGTGTATGAAATCTATGGTTTCCATTGGCGCAAATCCAATCTTGGAATTTAAGATGAGAAAAAATTCCCCATTGGTAGCAAATGCTTATCCATTAAGCGGGGAAAATCCTATTTCTATTTAAAAAGCAAAAAGATTATGCTTCGACTCTTGCAAAGAACGGACTAACAGGGTCAGCTACCCAATGAATCCTCATACTTACATACCGTTACTGTATAAGATAGATCTCGTTGTGAAAGATCTATTACTGGAAAATTTATGAGTAGAGCCGAAGAGTGTGAACTGTACAAGTTACCAACTAAATGAAGGAATGAGCTCCGGTGTATAGAAAGGACCTCACCGTTTAAGAAGTAACCATAGAAACGATGGAACCCACTATTTATTTATCCATTTCTATTTACTCCTTTATTTTTATTTTAGTTAAAAGGAAAAATCGTGGTCGGGACGGTTATAGTAGCAAAAGCCATTGGAATTTTGATTTTATACATTGGAAGAATCCGTTTTGTTATTAATAGACTAGAAAAGAATAACTGAAAGAAAGAATTAGTTATTCATCAAAATTTCTTTTATTCAATGACCAGAATTAAACGGGGATATATAGCTCGGAGACGTCGAACAAAAATTCGTTTATTTGCATCAAGCTTTCGAGGGGCTCATTCAAGACTTACTCGAACTATTACTCAACAAAGAATAAGAGCCTTGGTTTCGGCTCATCGGGATAGAGATAGTAAAAAAAGAGATTTTCGTCGTTTGTGGATCACTCGAATAAATGCAGTAATTCGCGGAGCGCGGGGATCCTATAGTTATAGTAGATTAATACACAATCTGTACAAGAAACAGTTGCTTCTTAATCGTAAAATACTTGCACAAATAGCTATCTCAAATAGGAATTGTCTTTATATGATTTCCAATGAGATTCTAAAATAAGGAGATCGGAAGGAATCCACCGAAATGCTTTAAATGAAATGGGGTTCCCTCGAGAATGAACTCGGGGAAGGTAGAGTATAAATTAATATGATAAAAAAAATTCTGATCTGATAAGGTCATCAAAACAAGATGAGCGAAGACGCTCAATAACAAAAAAAGATTTCTTTTTCTTCCCCAACCGGATTTGATTCTTTTATTTATTTATTTTTTCTTACGACACGACAATTTTAATTATCAGATTTTTTGAATAAAGCATCAGCCCACGTTTGATAATTTTGAGTCAATTGAAGCCGATTTTTTTCTGGTTCTAAGAGCAGTAGGTCTAGCGGTCGACTCGCTTCTTTCAAATTGTTTCTCATTATTAAGAAAGGGTAACGAAGATAAAATGCGAGCTTGTTTTATAGCAATAGTAATTAATCGTTGTTGTTTTAAGGTCAATCTATTTACTCGCCTAGATAATATTTTTCCTTGTTCACTAATAAATCGACTAATTAAACTCATGTTTCTATAATCAATTCGATCCCCCGATTGGATCGGGGGCAAACGCCTACGAAAGGATCGCTTGGATTTAAGAAAGAGTCGCTTGGATTTATCCATGATTTCTTTATTCCTTATTTCTAAAAAGAATCCTATCCTTAATCTCTATTTCTAAAATCCTATTTTGATCGGATCAAATTCAAATTATAGAATTAATATAATAAATAGGAATAAATAGGATTTGGTTTGTTTATTTTATTATTATTTATTTATTATATTATTTATTTATTATTTATTTATTATCTTTATTATTTAAATATATATAAATTGAAATATATATATAATGTATATAAATATATCTAAATGGAATAATAAATCTATGTAATAATATTAATAATATAATAATATATAAATAGATAAATCGTTATATATAACATAACGAATTATATACAATTATATACTTAATATATTATATACCTAATGTCATATTTTCATATTCTCGGGAAGGGGTGACATACGAGTACTTGATTCGATTTAT